GTATTTGTAGCTTAAACCCCAAAGCATAGTACTGAAAATGCTAAGATGAGACTGACCTCTCCAAACACACAAAGTTATGGTCCAGGACTTACTGTTTATTATGAMTAAAATTATACATGCAAGCATCCGCATCCCCGTGAAAAAGCCCATATAACCATCCCCGGCTAAATGGAGCAAACATCAGGCACCCCCCCCCCGAGCCAAAGACGTTTAATAACATCACACCCACAAGGGCATGCAGCAGTAATTAATATTGGGCCATGGGTAATCTATTTAGCCTGACCCAGTTAACGTCAATAAGAGTGGGCCAATCTAGTGCCAGCCCCCCCGGTTACACTGGACACTCAAAATAACACACCCCGGCACAAACCGTGACTAAAATTACTCCTACAGCAATTAAGGAACTACCAACACCAACACGTAAAACAAGGGTCTTACGGATTACCAACACCTTAAGAACTAGGGAATTTTGACTCACGAAAATTAGGGCCCAAACTAGGATTAGATACCCTACTATGCCTAAACGTAAACACTCACCAGGCCAGAAAAATACTTGCAAAAGCAAGAAACTCAACGGACCCGACGGTGTTCCACACTACCTAGAGGAGCCTGTCCTATAATCGATAACCCGCGATAAACCTCACCCCCCCTGGCCTTTCCAGCCTATATACCGCCGTTGTCAGTCTGCCTTTAAGAGTAGTGGACTAAACCGATTCTAACTCAAAAACGACAGGTCAAGGTGTAGCTAATGGGGAGGAAGAGATGGGCTACATTACCACCACACTGGTCATAAACGGAACATGATCTGAAACAAATCATAACAAGGAGAATTTAGCAGTAAAGGAAGTAAGAACGCTTCCTTGAACATAGCCCTGGAACGCGCACACACCGCCCGTCACCCCCATCGACACTAATTAAAAATACATAATACCACAACAAACACAAAGAAGGGGTAAGTCGTAACATGGTAAGCGTACCGGAAGGTGCGCTTGGAAGACAAAAAGTAGCTTAATCAAAGCATTCATCTTACAATTGAAAAATGTTAGAATCCTAACCTTTTTGAAGCCACAACACCAGCCCAAAAACACCACCCAAAAACACCACCCAAAAACACCAAAACATTTGCCAAGACTAGTAGATGCGATCGAACGTCAACTCTCCTCTTAGGCGCAGTAGGGATAGTACTGCGAAGGAACAATGAGAGACACAATAAAGCCAAACAAAGAAGACACCAATCACCGTACCTCTTGCATCAGGATTTAGCAAGAATAAAACAGGCAAGCCGAACACCAAGTCTGAAACCCCGAAAACTAGTGAGCTATTTTTTAGCAGTCAATGTGGACGAACTCGTTTCTGTAGCAAAAGAATGAGAAGACTAAAAAATAGAGGTGAAATGCCAACCGAACTTGTTGATAGCTGGTTGCCTGAAAAATGAATTTAAGTTCAATCTTAGGTTCAACCACAATAAGACATGATCCCCCATAACTCCTAAGACATAGTCATTAAGGGTACAGCCCTAACGACCCCAGGATACAGCCCAAGTTAGAGAGAAAACCCTCCTCCTTTTTCCCGTAGGCCTCAAAGCAGCCACCCCTAAACATTTCGTTTCAGGAACCCCTACAAAAATCCAAAACAAAACTAACAACTCCTTTTAAACATCAGGCCATTCTATACAACATAGAAGAAAAAATGCTAAAACTAGTAATAGGAAACCCTCTCCAGACAAACCCTTAACAAACAAATTAACAACCCACAAACGGAACTAAAAAACACCATAAACAAAGCCTAAACCACACTGTTAACCCACCAAAGGATTGTCATTACAGGAAGATTAAAAATCCAAAAAGGAACTCGGCAAACCACTTTCCAACTGTTTACCAAAAACATAGCCCTTAGACATTCAAATATTAAAGGTAACGCCTGCCCAGTGAGGGCCCCCCCCCTTAAACGGCCGCGATATAACCGTGCAAAGGTAGCACAATCACTTGTCCCTTAAATAGGGACTAGTATGAAAGGCTTCATGAGAAAGTAACTGTCTCTTAGGATTGATCTGTGAAACTTATCTCCTCGTCCAAAAGCGAGAATAGAAAAATTAGACAAAAAGACCCTGTGAAGCTTAAAACCAAATTTCAACCAAAATGAAACACGGTTTTTAGTTGGGGCAACTAAGGAGAAACAAAACCTCCACATATATCAAGGCCCACAAGCCTAAACAATAAACTATTGATCCGATAATATCGAACAAAGAACCAAGTTACTCCAGGGATAACAGCACCACATTCTTGCAGAGTCCATATCAACAAGAATACCTACGACCTCGATGTTGGATCAGGATATCCTGATGGTGCAGAAGCTATCAAGGGTCCGTTTGTTCAACGGTTAAAATCCTACGTGATCTGAGTTCAGACCGGAGCAATCCAGGTCGGTCTATATCTATTATATAAGCATCCATGCCAGTACGAAAGGACCGCAAAGACAAGGCCAATAACAACAAAACGCCTTATACACATGTTCTGAACCCCCACTAAAACACAAATGTATACTTTCTCCCTATCCCAGACAAGGAAACATGCCCACATGGTACAAAACCCATGTGGGCATATACCGCCTGCTGGTGTGGCAGAGCCAGGAAATTGCAAGAGGCCTAAAACCCCTAATCAAACGTTCAAATCGTTTCACCATCATATAAACCTTCTACAAATCCTCACTCACATTACCAACCTGATAATAATCTTCATCCCAATTTTAGTAGCAGTAGCCTTCCTCACACTACTAGAACGGAAAATCCTTGGGTACATACAACTGCGAAAAGGGCCTAACATTGTAGGCCCCTACGGGCTCCTACAACCAATTGCAGACGGCATTAAACTATTCATCAAGGAACCAATTCGACCATCAGCCTCTTCCCCCATCATATTTACAATTACCCCTACCTTAGCACTAACCCTAGCCCTCCTAGCCTGGATCCCCCTACCAATACCCAACCCAGCAGCAAACATAAACCTAGGACTACTATTTCTAATAGCAATTTCAAGCATAACCGTATACACCATCCTATGATCCGGCTGAGCATCAAATTCAAAATATGCACTAATCGGAGCCCTACGGGCAGTTGCACAAACTATTTCTTACGAAGTCACTTTAGGGTTAATCCTAATATGTCTTGCTACACAAACTGGGGGGTATACTCTACAACTATTCTCAACAACGCAAGAATATACCTGACTCGCCATCGCAACTTGACCTCTCGCAATGATATGGTTCGTCTCAACCCTTGCAGAAACAAGCCGAACTCCCTTTGACCTTTCCGAAGGAGAATCTGAACTAGTCTCAGGGTTTAATGTAGAATACGCAGGCGGTATATTCGCTATACTATTCATCGCAGAATACGCAAACATTATCATAATAAACGCCCTAACCTGCATCTTATTTTTTAACCCAGGACTAAATACCAACCCAAACATATTCACCCTCAACCTAATAGCAAAAACCACAGTTCTAACACTTATTTTTTTATGAATCCGGGCCTCATACCCACGATTCCGATACGACCAACTAATACACCTACTATGAAAACAATTCTTACCTTTAACTCTAACAATATGCCTTCTATATACCATCACCCCCACTGCCATCGCTTCACTACCACCAAACACCTAGAAGAATGGGACTCGAACCCACAATAAAAAATCCAAAATCTTTTGTACTCCCAACTCTATACTATCTCCTACCTTACCATCACCGGAGACGTGCCCGAGAACTAGGGACTATTTTGATAAAATAGACACAGAGATCAACCCCCCTCTCGCCTCCCAATTAGGATCTGCTACAGTAAGCAGTTGGGCCCATACCCCAAAAACGGTGATAACACCTCCTAATATTGCCCCCACTAATACTTCTAATTTTAATCCTCGGCGTCACTACAGGCACCCTCTTCGCTGCATCCAGTCACCACTGACTAATAGCATGACTAGGACTAGAATTAAACACCCTATGTCTACTGCCACTAATCTCAAAACCTAAACATCCTCGAGCAACAGAAGCCACAACAAAATACTTCCTAACACAAGCTATTGCTTCAACCCTAGTCATATTTTCAAGCACAATAAACGCCTGAGAAACAGGACAATGGCACCTTACACAGTTATCTAACAACTATGCCTGCACCATAATAACCATTGCCCTAATAATTAAAGTAGGCACTGCCCCAATGCACTTCTGACTTCCCGAAGTACTACAAGGCTCAACAATACAAATAGCCCTTCTAATCACAACCTGACAAAAGATCGCCCCAATCACACTACTATTCTCAATAGCGAACCACCTCCCAACAAAAATAACAATAATACTAGGCATTTTATCCACACTAATTGGCGGTTGAGGCGGAATTAATCAAGTCCAAACCCGAAAGCTCCTTGCCTACTCCTCCATCGCCCACATAGGATGGACCATAATGATTATCACCATTTCACCTAACATTGCCATACTCAATATTATAATCTATATCATCATAACAACACCAACATTTCTCCTTCTTATTCAACTATCCTTAAAAACCCTAAAAGACTCCTCCATCGCATGAACAACAACACCCATAATCATCCTCCTAATACCAATTCTAATATCACTCGGAGGCCTACCCCCACTAACAGGATTTACCCCAAAACTATTAATCCTAAACGAGATAGTAGCACAAAAAATAACACTCCTAGCAACCCTCGCTGCCCTCACATCACTCCTTAGTCTTATATTTTACCTTCGAATAGCTTACTTAACAACAATAACCTTACCACCAATCACAACAACTTCAACAATAAAATGGCGCCTCACAACAAAACATCTATCCATTCCACTAGCTATTACCACAACAATAACCATAATAAGTCTACCAATAACTCCAACACTAATCCCATAAGGATTTAGGATAACATCAAACCAAAGACCTTCAAAGTCTTAAATAAGAGCCAAACCTCTTAATCCTTGAACTAAAACCTATAGAACTTTAATCTATATCATCCAAATGCAACCCGGATACTTTAATTAAGCTAAGATTTTTACAAGACCGGTGGGCCTCGATCCCACAAAAACTAGTTAACAGCTAGCCGCTCAAACCAGCGAGCATCAACCTACCCGCCCCGTTAAATAAAAACGGGGCGATAAAAGACTTCAGAGCTTTTTATGGACTCTTATTCGAATTTGCAATTCGAAACCTTGAAGCCTGATAAGGGAGGGAGTTAAACCCTCATACGGTGAACTTACAATTCATCGCCTACCACTTCAGCCTCCTTACCATGTCTACCCGTCGATGACTATTTTCAACAAACCATAAAGATATCGGCACTCTGTACTTCATCTTTGGTGCCGCTGCAGGCCTAGCAGGTTCAACAACCAGCCTATTAATACGAACTCAACTAATACAACCAGGCCAATCCATTGGCAATGACCACACTTATAATGTACTAGTTACATTTCATGCCCTTACCATAATCTTCTTCATAGTAATACCAATCATAATCGGGGGGTTTGGTAATTGAATACTTCCACTTATACTAGGCGCTCCAGACATAGCATTTCCACGAATAAACAACATAAGCTTCTGACTCTTGCCTCCATCCTTTCTGCTTCTCCTAGCATCTTCTGCTGTAGGGGGTGGAGCTGGCACTGGGTGAACAATTTATCCACCACTAACTGGAAACTTGGCCCATGCCGAAGCTGCCGTAGATCTAACCATCTTCTCACTTCACCTTGCCGGAGTATCATCAATCCTTGGTTCAATCAACTTCATTACAACCTGCATTAACATGAAACCCCCTCATATAGAACCCTACAACTTCCCCCTATTCGTTTGATCTGTCCTATTTACCACCGTCTTACTTCTACTATCCCTGCCTGTCCTAGCCGCAGCCATCACCATACTGCTTACTGACCGAAATCTAAATACAGCATTTTTTGACCCAATCGGAGGAGGAGACCCAATCCTATTCCAACATCTATTTTGATTCTTTGGGCACCCCGAAGTATATATCCTAATTCTTCCAGGATTTGGCATTATCTCCCACATCATCACCCACTATGCACAAAAAAAAGAGCCCTTCGGATACCTAAGTATAGTATGAGCCATGATGGCAATCACAATCCTAGGATTTGTTGTATGAGCACATCACATATTCACAGTCGGCTTAGACATTGATACCCGAGCCTATTTTTCGGCAGCCACCATAACCATCGCAGTCCCAACCGGCATTAAGGTATTTAGCTGAACTGCAACAATCTTCGGAGGAAAAACACGTTGAGACGCCCCAATACTTTGAGCCCTAGGATTTATTTATCTCTTCACACTTGGAGGACTTACAGGCATTATACTATCAAACTCTTCATTAGACATTCTACTACATGATACTTATTACGTAGTGGCACACTTCCATTACGTATTATCCATAGGGGCAGTATTTGCAATTATGGCTGGGTTAGTCTATTGATTCCCAGTCATCTCTGGCTATGCCCTCAATCAAACATTAGCAAAAGCCCAATTCTGAATTATATTTACAGGAGTAAACATCACATTCTTTCCACAGCATATATTAGGACTAGCAGGAATACCTCGTCGATACTCAGACTTCCCCGACGCCTACGCCACATGAAACACCATCTCCTCAATAGGATCAATCATCTCAATCTCCGGAGCATTACTAATAATTATTATACTTTGAGAAGCTCTTTCAAAAAAACGTAAAGCTATACCAACAAAAACAGACAAAAAAGCACTAGATTGAACTCAAGGTAACCCCCCCGCTCACCACACCTTTGAAAACCCAGCATTAGTTCAACTACAAGAAAGGGAGGACTCGAACCCCCAACAACTGGGTTCAAGCCAGCCGCAATACCAAATATGCCTCTCTCTTACTAAATTTTAAGGCCCTAGTAACAACTCATTACAGGACTCTGTCAGAGTCAAATTACAGGTAAAACCCTGTGAGCCTTAATGGCAGAACCCGCCCAAATCTCCCTACACAATGCTGCTTCCCCCATAATGGAGGAACTTTTATGCTTCCACGACCATGCAATAACCATGTTAATTTTAATTGGGACAACAGTCATAGCCGCACTAATTATTACCCTCTCAACTAAATTAAACAACACCTCAACAACTGAAGCAGACCACCTAGAATCCCTATGAACCCTTCTTCCAATCATTATTTTAATTTTCCTCGCATCCCCCTCAATGCGGACACTATATTTACTAGAAGACCCTGAATGCCCACACCTCACTATTAAAACCATAGGACATCAATGATACTGAAGCTACGAGTACTCTGACTTCTCAGATGTAGAATTCGACTCCTACATAATTAAAGAACAAGATCTAGAAAACGGGATACCTCGACTACTAGAAACAGACAACCGAATGGTTTTTCCAACGCAAGTTCTAGTGCGCCTATTGATCTCAGCAGAAGATGTGCTACACTCCTGAACCCTTCCAACACTAGGAATTAAAGCAGACGCCGTCCCAGGACGACTAAACCAACTTGTATTCTCTACAACCCGCCCCGGAGTATTTTATGGACAATGTTCAGAAATTTGCGGAGCAAATCACAGTTTTATGCCAATCGCAACAGAGTCAGTACCTATAGCACACTTCGAAAATTGAATCAACTCATGATAAGAAAACTCCATAGGAAAGCTTGCACTTAAGCGTTAGCCTTTTAAGCTAAAGAAGAAAACACCAATTTTCTCCAATGATTGCCTCAATTAGACCCCGACCCATGATTTATGATTATGCTAACAACTTGATTGACCATGTTTTTAATATTAACAAAAATCACCAATTCAAATTTTACCAACAATCCAACAGATCAAACCAAGCAAAAACCAAAAATAACCCCCTGAAACTGACCATGATAACAAATCTATTTGACCAGTTCATAACACCAAAAATATTTGGTATACAGCTACTCCCATTAACCCTCCTAATCGCCCCAATAATCACCTTTGTTAAATCTGACCGACTCCATAACAACCGCTTCGTAACCCTAAGCCACTGAGCAATAAAAACAATCACAAAACACACCATAACCCCAATTAATAAGCCCGGCCATAATTGAGCTCCGATCCTCATCTCACTAATTCTGCTCCTCCTAACAATAAATGTCATCGGATTGTTACCATATACCTTCACTCCAACAACTCAACTATCCATAAATATAGCTTTAGCCCTACCCTTATGACTGGCCACAGTTTTAATTGGCCTTCGAACACAAACAACAAGCTCACTAGCCCACTTACTACCAATCGGAACTCCAACTCCATTAATTCCAACCTTAGTCCTAATTGAAACGGTCAGTTTAATCATTCGGCCCTTGGCACTTGGAGTACGTCTAACAGCTAACCTAACCGCAGGGCACCTCTTACTACATTTAATCTCAACTGCCACAATAAATCTAACCCTATTATTACCAATTATCTCCCCTCTATCTATGACAATTCTAATACTACTAACCATTCTTGAAGTCGCTGTCGCACTTATCCAAGCCTATGTTTTCACCCTACTATTAAGCCTCTACCTACAAGAAAACACTTATGACCCACCAAATACACCCCTTTCACATAGTCAACCCAAGCCCCTGACCAATTCTAGCAACAATGGCTACTTTCACCTTAACCTCAGGTCTAACAATTTGAATACACATAAAAACTATAACCTTATTAAACCTAGGATTAACATCCATCATACTAACAGCATATCAATGGTGACGAGATATTGTACGAGAAGGGACACACCAAGGACACCACACCCCAAAGGTACAAAAAAACTTACGCTACGGAATAATCCTATTTATCTTATCAGAAGTCCTATTTTTCTTCGGATTCTTCTGAGCATTTTACTTTTCAAGTTTAAACCCATCATTTAATCTGGGCCTACAATGACCACCAAAAGGAATTAAACCATTAAACCCCCTAGAAGTCCCCCTGCTCAACACAATAGTCCTATTGGCCTCAGGTATCACTGTCACATGGGCCCATCACTCTATAATAGAAGGAGAACGAAAAAACACCATTAACGCTCTCCTCTTAACAATTGCCCTAGCTATCTATTTTACCGTACTACAAGCAACAGAATACTACGAAGCACCCTTTACAATCTCCGATGCAGCTTATGGATCAACATTCTTCGTAGCTACCGGGTTTCACGGCCTACATGTAATTATTGGAACAACTTTTCTTATTGTCTGCCTAATACGTCAAATAACATATCATTTCACAACAAAACACCACTTTGGATTTGAAGCCGCCGCATGATACTGACATTTCGTCGACATGGTATGAATTTTCCTATACGCCTCAATCTACTGATGAGGCTCATATTCTTCTAGTATAAATAATACCAGTGACTTCCAACCACTAAATCTTAACACAACATTAAGGAAGAATAATAAATCTCCCCATAGCCCTAATAATTACATTACTGATTCCGGTATTATTAATTATTTTAACCCACTGGCTACCACAAATTAGCCCAGACCTAGAAAAAACCTCACCATATGAATGCGGCTTCGACCCACTAGAAAACGCACGCCTTCCATTCTCCCTACAATTCTTCCTAATCGCCGTATTCTTTCTACTATTTGACTTAGAAATCGCACTCTTACTCCCCCTTCCATGAGCAATAAATTTGAACCCGCTAACCACAATCACATGAATAATCACCTTAATCATCTTACTTACTATTGGCCTTACCTATGAATGACTACAAGGAGGATTGGACTGAGCAAAATATAGAGGTTAGTTTAACAAAAACAGCTACCTTCGAATTAGCAACTTTAGGACTAATCCTAAACCCCTACATAACATCAATACACTTGCTCTTATACATCACATTTGCCCTTAGCCTCATTGGAGCTTCAATCAATCGAATTCACCTAATGTCCACCTTACTATGTATTGAAGGGATACTATTAATTCTCTACATCATAACAACCTTAACCTCCTCTACTCTACATCTAACATCAACCGCCTCTATCCCAATCATTCTACTAACTCTTGGCGCCTGCGAAGCCAGCGCCGGACTAACACTGTTAGTTATTACTTCACAATCACATGCTAACGATCATTTAAAAAACTTGAACCTCCTACAATGCTAAAAATCCTAATCCCTACAGCTATATTAGCCCCATCCGCCCTTTTATTAAATAACAAAACTCTATTAACCATAATAACACTTTACTCAATAATCTTAACTATAATAAGCCTACAATGACTACAAAATCCAATACTATTAAACAGCTTATTTCCTAATCAATATTTTGCTACAGATCCAATTTCCTCTCCCCTGTTAATCTTATCCTACTGACTTCTCCCCATAATAATCATAGCCAGCCAAAACCACTTAAAGACTGAGCCCTACAATCAAAAACGCCTATTTATACTTAACCTAACTTTACTACAAACATCCTTAGCAATTTGCCTACTAGCAACTAATCTCACACTATTTTATGTAGCATTCGAAGCAACCTTAATCCCAACCTTAATCCTAATCACTCGATGAGGCAGCCAAGCAGAACGCCTCACCGCAGGAACATACTTTATATTTTATACCCTAGTAGGATCCCTACCACTGCTCATCTCATTACTTTACATAACCAACCAACTAAACCACACGAACATCACACTCATCCTCACTGATCCAAAACTATCCAACACCACAACTAACATTATATGAACAGCCTGTGTCCTAGCGTTCATAGTAAAAATACCACTATACGGCCTTCACCTATGATTACCAAAAGCGCATGTAGAAGCCCCAATTGCAGGATCAATGGTCCTTGCAGCACTTCTCCTAAAACTAGGAGGCTACGGAATAATTCGAGTCTCAACCATAATAACCCCTTCAACAAGCAAACTACACTACCCATTAATCACCCTAGCGCTATGAGGACTAGTAATAACTGGACTAATCTGTCTTCGTCAGACAGACCTAAAAGCTCTAATCGCATACTCCTCAGTTGGCCATATAGGTCTAGTCGCAGCCGCAAGTCTAATCCAAACACCCTGAGGAATCACGGGCATGATAATCCTAATAATCGCACACGGACTAACATCCTCCATATTATTCTGCCTAGCTAACATGCTATATGAGCGAACCGAAACACGCACCCTTATCATAATACGGGGACTCCAAGTTATTACCCCAATAATAACCTTCTATTGACTAGCTGCCAGTTTATCAAATATGGCACTTCCACCAACAATTAACTTAATAGGGGAACTCCTAATTATCGTTTCACTATTCAATTGAAACCCAACAACCATTATCCTCACAGGAACAGGCACAGTAATCACAGCAATTTACTCTCTATACATATTCGCTGCCTCACAACAAGGAAAATTACCAAAAGATATGATAATAAATCCCCCACACACACGAGAATACCTTCTATTAACAATGCACCTCCTCCCCATAGCACTCCTAATGCTAAACCCCCAACTAATCTCCGGATAGGCCAAATGTCAGAATAGTTCAAGAAACATGCCAGGTTGTGACCCTGGAGGTAGAAGAAACCCCAACCCTTCTTTCTGGCAAAGAGAACCATAGAACTGCTAATTCTTACCCCCGATGTTAATCCCTCGGATCTCTTAGACTTTTAAAGGATAGCAGCTTTCCACTGGTCTTAGGAGCCACAATCCTTGGTGCAATTCCAAGTAAAAGTAGTGCCCATCTACCCCCAATTAACAATAACCCTAACAGCCATCTTCATCCTACTCATCCCACTATTTCAGAGCCCTAAAAAAAACACCACACCTCTACCAATAAAATCAGCCGTAAAACTAGCATTCCTAATTTCCACCATCCCCCTAATACTATCATTAAAACACACTACCCCAACCATTTCCATAAACTTAAACATCATAAGCACTAACACAATAGACATCACCTCTACAATCACCATAACCACTCAATCTACTCTTTTCCTGCCTGTTGCCCTCTTCGTAACCTGATCAATCATAGAATTTTCAACATGATACATACCACAAAACCCAACCACAATCACATTTATAAAATATTTAACAACATTTCTAATTGCCATATTAATTCTCGTATCCGCAGGTAGCATAATTCAACTATTCATCGGTTGAGAAGGGGTTGGAATCATATCTTTCCTCCTAATCAACTGATGGTTTTCGCGAATAAATGCAAACTCCGCAGCAATACAAGCCATCATTTACAACCGAATCGGGGACGTGGGGCTCCTCCTAGTCTTATCAATCCTAGCCACAACTCAATCCTCATGAAACATAGAACAAATCACAGCCCTACAAACAAAGAATAATCTACTAATTGCAGGGTTAATCATAGCAGCCATGGGAAAATCCGCCCAGTTCTTTATACACATATGACTACCCGCGGCAATAGAGGGCCCAACCCCCGTCTCTGCCCTATTACATTCAAGCACCATAGTCGTAGCGGGCATCTACCTTCTTATTCAACTACACCCAATTCTGGAATCTTCAAGCACCGCCCTTTCCACATGCTCATGCATTGGGGCTACCACAAGTTTATACGCCGCTGCCTGTGCCCTAGCCCAAAACGACATTAAAAAAATCATTGCCTTCTCCACTACCAGCCAACTAGGATTAATAATAGTAACAATTGGAATTAACCTACCACAACTAGCACTACTACACATTTCAACCCACGCCATATTCAAAGCCCTCCTATTTATTTCCTCAGGGTCTATTATCCACAACACCCAAAATGATCAAGACATTCGAAAAATAGGAAACTTAAAAACCCTCTTGCCAGTTACCACCACCTGCATAACAATTGGTAGTCTAGCCCTAATAGGCACACCATTCCTATCAGGATTCTACTCAAAAGACGCAATCATTGAAGCCCTACTAGACTCACACCTAAACGCTTGAACCCTGCTCTCCACCATAATCGCAACAACAATAACTTCAGCATATAGCCTACGAATAATATTCTATACCCTCATTGATTCTCCCCGACAAACTCCCGCACTAACAACAAACGAAACCCATAAAAACCAAACAAACCCAATACTACGACTAACCCTTGCAACAATTTTTCTAGGCACATTCCTACTAGCCACAACAACAATAACCAAAACCCTACCAACTACATTGCCAATAACTGCAAAACTCGCCCCACTAACCGCTATAATAACAGGAATCTACCTTGCCTGAGAACTAAAAAATATGCCAAACAAACCAAATAAACCACAAAGCACTCTCAATCAATTAATGTACTACCACATCCTACACCGAAATACCTCAAAAACAGCTCTAACAATAAGCCAACTAATTGCAACACAACTAACAGACCTATTCTGACTAGAAAAAATTGGGCCTAAAACCTTAGAAACAACAACCACCTACATTTCAAAAATCTCCTCCCAACAAAAAGGCCTAATAAAAAACTACATAACCGCCACACTAATCACCATCATTCTAGCGCTCATATTAACCCACAATTCGCTTAGAACTAAACGATACCCCACGAACTAATTCCAAAACTACAAACAAAGTCAACAACAAACCAACCCCTACAACCAAAAGACTCACCCCTCCCACATTATACAATAAAGAAATACCTTCGAAACCAGAACATTCAACAAAAGCACCCCCATTAGAACCAACTCACACCTCAAACCCACAATGGTCATATCCAAATCATCACCCAATCATCAAAACCCCTATCATATAGCCTAAAATATACATGACAACAAATCAATTTCCTCAAGCCTCAGGATAAAGATCTGAAGAAAGGGCCACAGAATAAGCAAACACAACCAACATCCCCCCTAAATATACCAAAAACAAAACCAATGCCACAAAAGACTCTTCGAGTTCCATCAAAAACGCACACCCAAAAGAAGAACATACCATCAAGGCCCCCGCCCCAAAACACGGAGAAGGGTTAGATGCCACACCAACCACTCCTAAGAAAAAAGCTACAACAATAAATAAGACAAAGTACACTATTCTCACTTGGACTCCAACCAAGACCTTTGATCTGAAAAACCAACGTTGTTATTCAACTATAAAAACAATGCAAATCAACCGTAAAGCCCACCCGATCATCAAAATCTTTAATAGTTCACTAGTTGACCTCCCATCCCCATCAAATATTTCCGCATGGTGGAACTTTGGGTCACTGCTAGGCTTATCACTAATTATTCAAATCACCACAGGATTATTTCTCGCCCTTCATTACAAAGCTGATATCAACCTCGCCTTTAGCTCAGTAGCTCACATCTGTCGAGACGTAAAATTTGGTTGACTAATCCGAAACATTCACGCTAACGGAGCCTCAATATTCTTCATTTGCATTTATATGCACATTGCACGAGGACTTTACTATGGCTCTTACCTAAACAAAGAAACCTGAAACCTGGGAATTATCCTCCTATTCCTCACCATAGCAACTGCATTTATGGGTTATGTATTACCATGAGGACAGATATCCTTTTGAGGCGCCACCGTCATTACAAACCTATTATCTGCAGTACCATACATTGGAAACACATTAGTACAGTGAATTTGAGGTGGATTCTCAGTAGCCGGTCCAACCCTCACCCGATTTTTCACATTCCACTTTGTCACACCATTTCTAATTGCAGCCATAACCATAATTCACCTCCTATTCCTGCACGAAACTGGGTCAAACAATCCCACAGGCATGAACTCAAACTCAGACAAAATCCCGTTCCACCCATATTTTTCGTATAAAGACCTATTTGGAGCCTCTATCGCCCTCCTTCTACTAATACTGACAGCCCTATTGTCACCACTACTATTCTCAGATCCAGACAATTTCTTACCAGCTAATCCTCTATCAACCCCACCCCACATTAAACCAGAATGATACTTCCTATTTGCTTACGCTATCCTACGATCAATCCCAAATAAACTAGGAGGCGTTCTCGCACTACTCCTATCAATTCTAATCCTAGCAGCCATGCCTTTACTACATACATCCAAACAACAAGCCATAATATTCCGCCCAACTTCACAACTTCTGTTCTGAACATTCTCTGCAACCACCATTATCTTAACCTGAATCGGAAGCCAACCAGTAGAACACCCATTTATCCTAATCGGCCAAACCGCCTCATTACTATACTTTGCCATCTTAATCACTCTCCTCCCCACAACCGCAATAATTGAAAACCACCTAAAATATCCCAGTAGCTTACTTTTAAAGCATTGGCCTTGTAAACCAAAGACGGACCCAACCCTCCCTGGGGTATCAAAAGAGAACAATCAAGCCCATCTTTGGCCCCCAAAGCCAACATTTTAACTAAACTATCTTCTGTACATTTCCTGATTCTGCCACACACAAGAATACACCAAACTCCCTAAGTACGCAATTATATTCCATGTGTAAATAACATACAGTTATTTTCCCCATACATATCATTATATATATATATATTATTAATAATACATAATACATAGAATGTTTATTCCACATACCATCTAAAACAACACGAATACGCTGCTTCATACTACTCCCCATCCTCAGACTTGTTAATCTTGCCCTTCCAACAGCCATCACGTGATCTGGCTTCTCACGAGAGATCAGCAACCCGCCCTCCATAGGAATGCCATTACTAGTCTCGTGGCTCATGAATACAAGTTACCCCGCGATATGTACTTTCCAAGGCCTCTGGTTGTTAAGTCAGGCACATGTATTTCATTTCCGCATACGGTGTACTTTCCAAGACCTCTGGTTGATGAGTGTGCTGCATTAAGTCCGTGACCCCGACATTTTAATGGCTGTCCCGGCATCTGGTATTTTTTCTCTTGGGGTTATCTCACAACCACATATCAAGCGCTCGTCACCATTGAATCTCCAGATAGTCCATATTCTGCTACCCATGACCCTCATAAGGATCTTCTTAACTATTAGTCCATGCTTGAATGACATGAAACTGACCAAAAATCAACAAAATTTATCAAGAAATCAACTCGTACGCACCTAATTCAAAAATTAGGAATCATCAAACAAACAAACTTTAACAAAAAATCATCTAGAACGACGAAACTTTTATCAAATATAACAAACGATGATTACACAGCAATTCAGCTAGAACAACACTATCTTTTTTACCAATTTAATCATCAAACAAACAAACTTTAACAAAAAATCATCTAGAACGACGAAACTTTTATCAAATATAACAAACGATGATTACACAGCAATTCAGCTAGAACAACACTATCTTTTTTACCAATTTAATCATCAAACAAACAAACTTTAACAAAAAATCATCTAGAACGACGAAACTTTTATCAAATATAACAAACGATGATTACACAGCAATTCAGCTAGAACAACACTATCTTTTTTACCAATTTAATCATCAAACAAACAAACTTTAACAAAAAATCATCTAGAACGACGAAACTTTTATCAAATATAACAAACGATGATTACACAGCAATTCAGCTAGAACAACACTATCTTTTTTACCAATTTAATCATCAAACAAACAAACTTTAACAAAAAATCATCTAGAACGACGAAACTTTTATCAAATATAACAAACGATGATTACACAGCAATTCAGCTAGAACAACACTATCTTTTTTACCAATTTAATCATCAAAATATTTTATTATATATATATAATATATATATAATATATATAATATATATATTATATATTATATATATAATATATATAATATATATAATATATATATTATATATATATATATATTATATATATATACAAACGTAATACATAATATTAAAACCACACAAAATAGTCTCCCTCTAACTTTTCTTCTAAAAAAAATACTGAACACGGTCCAAGACTTGCTGTATAATTATTAACATACATGCCATATTATTATATTAACCATTCATAATAAATCACTTTT